CACCAGATCTTATCTCGGAGTCAATAAAAAAAAATCAAGATATGCAAGAACTAAAATATATGCAAGAACTAAAATGGAATTTTAGATTCTTAATTATTCTGAGTCTTTCCCAAATACTTCAAATATTCAAATCAATAAGTTACAATTGGTCAAATGATATGACTAAGTTACTAGTGAAAGGTGAATACTTAGTTATTAAGTAAGATATTTATGACGATACAGAAAATTAAAATCTCAATAATTATTACGATAATTTATATCCATAGAGCAAGGATAAAGAATTGCACCAAAAATAGTACTTAATTCTGATATGAATCAGAGGATCGACTAAGGTCAATAAGTTGACCCAATTAAATTAGTGAATTTATTCGGAATCATTAACTAGCTCATTGTGCAACTGATTGACTGTCTTCCATTCCAATAAAACACATTTATTTATAGGATATAGGAAACGCTGTGATATCTGTCATTTTTTTTTTAAGAGGGAATTTTTAAAATGGCTTTTATCAAGTCATGTATTCTTTAACAGATTGACTACTAGTCTCATTCAAAGTTTAAAATTTAAATTAGGTGTATTCTCTCTTCGAGCTTGACCAATTAATAGAAAGAAAGATTAAAGTTTTTTTAGTAGTTTAATTAGGTAAAGGTTAGGTTCTTATATTTTTTGATGCATTTGATTACATGTATAAATGTAGCACGACGAAAATAGACAAAGAAAAAAAGCCTTTTCTTTTGGATTCTTTATTTTATAAACTTCAACCAATTCGATTTCTATAGCACCTATATATAGATTGGAATATGAAGATATAAAGGAACCAATCAGTACGAATTAATCGTTCGTCCGGATATTGTATGGAATAGAAATAAAAAAAAATTGTTTTTTTTTATCACATATCTTATTGATTTTTTATGAAGGGAGTATCATTTAGAGAATAAATAGATAGATAATGAATAGTAAAGAAGGATTAGTTTTGAACAATAGATGTCTTTCACATCCAACTATAGCAATGAGTAATCTCGTAATTTTTGAATGGCAGTTCCAAAAAAACGTACTTCTATGTCAAAAAAGCGTATTCGTAAAAATTTTTGGAAAAGGAAGGGATATAGGGCAGCGTTAAAAGCTTTTTCATTAGCGAAATCTCTTTCTACCGGGAATTCAAAAAGTTTTTTTGTGCCGACAAATACAAATAACTAACAAAACGTTAGAATAATCTGAATTGGACTGACTCGAAAAATGGGTTAATTTCATTTATAATTATATTATTTCATTTATATATTTTATATATATATATTATAAATATAAAATTATAATATAAAACGAATAATAAGAATTTCCATTCCCTAATATTTTTAACTGATCAATATGAATATGAAACGGAATTCTCTTCGCCCTTATGGTATGTAAAATAAGGATTCTTCTGTCTACTGAATTCTAAAAATGGCACTTTTTTTTTTGAAAAAAAAAAGATACAAAGTTTCACTTTTTTTTAGTATGTTTTATCATTTCCGGGATGGGGATTCTTATTTTCCCCATCAACCCATTTGTTACAATAATTGTTACAATAATAATTTTTTTCTATATCTATAGAAGAGCAGATATAAGATCTTTAGTCAAAATCAACGTCCTTGAAACGAATTGATTAAGTTTAAAACTTATCTCGGTTTTCAACCCAATCGATAAAAGCCCTTTTCTGGGGATATTATGTACAAAGAATGTGTCAGTTTGGAGTAATCAAAAACAGATCCTATGTTTGGACTAGAAAATTGATCAATATATATATCTTTATAATTCCATATTCTTTTTAATTCTTTTTATTTAGTTATTTATAAAGAATTTTTTTAAGTACGGTACAATTCCGATAGAGATCTAAAATTTTTTGTTCTATGATATGGATATGTCCAGCTCAATACCTAATAGGTTTGTTAAATCCTAACACAAATTATCTATACAACAACAATCCTAACATTGGACACAAAGCTATGCAAATATTTACAGAAATTCTTTGGATGTCACACTGAAATTGTGATCTATAAAAATCCTATTTTTTTTTCATTGATAAAAAAAAGATAAAATACATTTTTTTCGATTCATGAAATCAGATAAATAAGAGAGATGAATCATTAAAAAATGAAAAAAAAAAAAGAAACGAGAAAGGGGCGTTTTGTTTTGAGTTCTATCCCTGACAGAACTATCTAGTTACAACAATTCCATTCCAGGAAAGCATAAACTACGTGAAAACCTATTGTTAAGTTAAATATAACTGACATCCTAAAATGATAATAAGGACTATTATTGAAGGAAGGGCCAAATCCCTATTTCAATTAAACGAGTTTGTATTCATCAATTTGAATGTTTCTTAAACAATATTGGAGTAAATTGACTGCTTCAATTTCAATCTCGACGATTGAATATGAATAGGTTATTATCGTTTAGAGCAAGCCGCTATGGTGAAATCGGTAGACACGCTGCTCTTAGGAAGCAGTGCTAGAGCATCTCGGT